GATATATAAATAGATATAAAAAAAGGGGATTTTCTATTCTGAAATTGGAATCAAAGAAAGATATTTTAAGGTGGCTTGTATGTTGTGACTTGTAATAAATGGTTCTCCGTATAAGGAAAGGAAAGGCCGTTTTTCCATTTTAAATTTATTCCTATAGAACATCTAGGAACAAAAAGATTTAATCGGAAATATCGACAGATTCCCGCGTAGCCCAAATAAATATGAAAATAATAATAAAAAAAAAGATCCAACTTTATCTCTATCGAATTTTAATATCAGAATAGTGAATAGAATTATGATGCAATAGGTTAGGTCCACTTACTTTTTCTTTTGTTGATTTCTAATCGATTTAATTGGAATAATGGAAAATAGGAAAGTAATTGGAATATTTTATTCAAGGAGACGACTTACCCGTATTATTATAATTTATAATTCATTATAATAAGATTAGCAAATTTATAACTATACTCTATTCTAATTTATTAGTATGTTATAATTTATATAATGATATTAAATTATATCAATTTGTTACTTTTTTATTACAAATATCCACAATAACTTTATTAGTACTTCAAATAGGAATACTATCACTGGAGTTTTTTGGTTTATGAAAAAAGCCCCTTATCGGATTTGAACCGATGACTTACGCCTTACCATGGCGTTACTCTACCACTGAGTTAAAAGGGCTTTTTTGATTTAATTCCTGAATAAAGTCACTAGCCACGAGCAGTTTAGTATATATGTTTATTATAATATATGTACATATAAGACTATATCTTATACGTATAGTGGTTCGTTCAGAAATGAAAAGTTTTACTTGTCTGGTAAATAAAATTCTAGGGGAGGATATACTGTTGAATAGAGGTAAAATAAAATGGTTTATTGATATTGGATAGCAATATAATGAATTTTTTCCTGTCCTAATTGACATCATAACGAAATTAATTTGATTGATACAGATACACGTACCCACTAATTTAACAGAGATCCAACATATTTTATTGAATGATTGATAAATAAATTTGGCGCAGCCCCTGAACTAAATTATGAACTAACTTATTCTTATTGTCGAAAAAAAAAAAATGCTATAGAATCGTGAAAGACGGAAAGATCCTACGCGAGTCATACCATTTCATTGTATTGACAGTTTTTAAAAACTGCTCATACTTCATACTATGAAGCATAGTCTGATGGCGGTCCTGCAAGTATAGTATGCCGCCCCCATCGTCTAGTGGTTTAGGACATCTCTCTTTCAAGGAGGCAGCGGGGATTCGACTTCCCCTGGGGGTAGGGAAAGGAAGTTGATCATCGATTATCAATAAGCCTGGTTCCTCTGGGGGTAGGGTACTACGAAAGGAAGTTGATCATCAATTATCAATAAGCCTGGAATTTTTTCTTTCTGGGTCGATGCCCGAGCGGTTAATGGGGACGGACTGTAAATTCGTTGGCAATATGTCTACGCTGGTTCAAATCCAGCTCGGCCCAAAAATTCGCCGATCTACCACAAAATGATATCAGATAACCCATTTTGGCTCTCCAGAAATGGTCGATCCCCAACCCCAATACGTAAGATAAATTTGCTTCTCTGATATATCTATATCACGATTTATTTAATTTACTCTATTTTTCCAACAAATTAGGATTTAGAATCTTGATAATGATCTAGATTCATATCGGAATCTGTAAGTATAAAATAAACTCATAAAAATATGTATACATAATACTTTATTTTATTATGGTATTTACGTGGGATTGTAGTTCAATTGGTCAGAGCACCGCCCTGTCAAGGCGGAAGCTGCGGGTTCGAGCCCCGTCAGTCCCGACGGATCCAATAAAAAAATATATAAATTTCGCTCTCTAGTTTTTGTGAAAGCAAGTATAGTTTCATTCCCAATGGGAATCCCTCTTCTTGATTTTTTTCTTTTTTATTTCATATTTATCATCAATGGGGGAATTTCCATTTCTTTGACTAGTACTGATTCGATTGATGAGAAATAGACATATGTGGATTAGGACAATTATTGGTATCATCAGATTCCGGAGTCCGAGAGATACCATACTGTACTGGGTATGACTTTTTCGATTACTCCCGATCTGCCGAATTAGAGTACTGTATGTTTCCCGGAAGTACATATATAAATGGCATTTGCACAATATAAAATAATGTTAACATAGTTATTGTTAATAGAATACTTCCAGGAATCGCCTTTTTCTTAGGGGGGGTGCGCCTTTTTTTAGTAAGGGGTTTCCTAAAAAGAACAAGCTTTGGAAATTTTTAGATAAAATTTTTAGATACATAGTTAATTTGATGGAATATTCGGTTTTTTTCTACAAAAACTTGTACTCGTCTTTATTATCCTTCTCTTTTTTCCAAGAAAATTAGATCAGTAAAAAACGAAGTTTAGAGCTTAACTCCTTTACTTTTTTTTTTCATTTAGCGTCTATTGTTTGTTGGGGGTTGTTTAGAATCAATGGTAAGTGTAGGGGCGGTTCAATCATACTTTATCAGATGGTTGTATAAAGAAGGCGTTAGGTTATAGAAAAGAAAGAATGATAAATAAAAACTAAAGGAATTATTTGGTTGGATCAGGAATAAAGTTTTGAGTTCGGTATGGATAAAAGATCCTCCTATGTTATACTATTCAATTCTTGACGATGAGTTGATTTGATAGTGCAGATATTGTTATTCATGATATTGATCCGATTCGATATCATCGAGATGTAATTTATCCCATTGAATTTACAAGCGAAAGATTTTTTATCTCTATGGGATTAACTCCCGAGTTATTGCGAATTAAAGAAAAATGAAACAATGAGATTATGGAAGTAAATATTCTCGCATTTATTGCTACTGCACTGTTTATTTTAGTTCCTACCGCTTTTTTACTTATAATATACGTAAAAACAGTCAGCCAAGGTGATTAATTTGAATCAAACTTGACTTTTTAGTTCTTATCAATAATTGAAGAGAAGAAAGGGATTCCAATTTCGCTTATTAAATGAAATGGGCAGACTCAAATTAGCCGTATTTTATGAAATACGATAGTATGGTAGAAAGATTCAGATATTTCTTTCTACCATACTATCTACTATTGTTATTTGTTATTGGAGTGTACATAAGGTGTATTGTAATCCAATCGGGGTTAATTTAATAGAGATCAATCTACAATAGTATCGTCATATTCCTATATATCGGTATATAGATATCAATTACATATTCTATATAATGTATTATAGTGCCCCCTATTTCTTTGCTTTATCCATCTGTCTTATATTTAATTTGTGTTGATTCCAACCAATTTGAAATAATTGAAAAGTGAGCCATACGATTCTAATTCCTGGGTTGCTGGTTATTTTCAATATGAATCCCGATCAAAAGAATCAAGGGCCTCTTCGATGGGTATAATAAAAGAAAATAAGGTAATCTTTTTAGTAGCATTCCGACGAAGAAGTCATTGATCAATCAGTTGATAGATGCTCTATGGAAACTTCTTTGGATTTCGAAAAAGGGGGGCGAATTAGTGAACGTCTTTTAATGTTTGAACAGTGAGTTCAATAAAACAAGTACAACATAAAGAAAATTGCCAAAATATTAAAAGGTAAGTGCGTAATATGTGACTCGCCTAAGATAATATCTTAGTCTGTGTAGTATCTTGTTAGAGAAATACTATATCTGTGTTCTTTCCGATAGAAAATGTGTATCTACGTAATGTAATAACAGAACTATTTTCTCTTTGAATAATCAAAAGGGAAACAAAAAATTAAAATAAAAAAAGTTCAACTCTACCTCACGGTCCATATCTAATTTTCGTAAGAGTCGGTTCATCGAAATAGAGAATTTCTCAAGAATTCGGTTGGAATAAATTTACTACTGTTTTTTTTTTTTACTTTAGTATTCTTTTTACTTTCGAAATACAAACACGGAAATAATTGAAATATTTGTTTAATTTAAAGAGTATTCGTCAACTCTATATTCATAAACTATATTACTACACAAAAACCAAAAAGAGTTTTGAAATGCAGATAATTTTTTATTTCTATTTCAATTTAAAAATTGAATTTTAAATTGAAATAGTGTTCAAAGAGTGAAATTTCAACTAAAAAAATCTTTTCAGAACTTAAAAGATTTATATAAAAAAAAATTGATACAGTTTATTTACTAAACTACAATTCCAATTAGTAGTACTTCTAGAGTCCACTCCTTCCCCATACTACGAGTGAAAGGGAAAATGTAAAGACTACCATTAAAGCAGCCCAAGCGAGATTTACTATATCCATGTGAATTATGTCCCCTATCTCTATGAAGGAATTCTTGAATTATTGTTCACTAATAAATAATAGTGGAATCACTGGCGCAGAGTCAAAAATTCTGCCCGAACATCGTTGATGAAACAATCCACTAAATCCAATTCTAACTTATAACCAATTCTAACTTATAAGATTTCTAGTATAATCAGAAAAGATTAAGAACAAGCAAAATAGGCCGAGACCCCCTTGGAAGTATCAAAAAAATGCTACTAATATGTAGAAATATTTAAAATCTATTCTTTTTTTTTGTTGCCTCATTAAGTTAAGTAAAAAGTATAAAAAACATAGAACAAAGGCAGATCACTAACCGGCCCATACCCTATTTCTTTCCCATTTTGTTTTGATCTTTAACGTCTTGTCTCTATGAAACAATCGGAGGAAGTCCTATTATGTTCTGTTCTTGCCTAGGGTTTAACGAAAAAAAAAAAAAAAAGGTATATTAAAAAAGATATATTTATTAAAAAAGATATATTTATTAAAAAAGATATATTTAAGTAAAAGCCAATTACTCATTCAATCGAATTAATATTGATTGAATGCCAGAATACTAAAAGACTTTGATGAATATCGATACAAAGTATCTTCTGGCCCTTCCGCAACTAAAAACGAAATTCGATTTCCGTCCTGCTATTTAATCTAATTCAAAACACGGCCCGTAGACATTCCGTTAGTAATGGAAGGACTATCATGAT